ATTCTTTTCCAAACAGGAACCACTGATTTACAAATCTCATTAACCACAGAATTTAGTGAGCGGCGCCAAATCTTTCTATGGATTGCTTCTTTCGCCTCTTTCGCCGTCAAAGTGCCTATGGTACCAGTTCATATTTGGTTACCCGAAGCTCACGTAGAGGCACCTACGGCAGGATCCGTCATCTTGGCAGGAATTCTTTTAAAATTTGGAACCCACGGGTTTTTAAGATTTTCAATACCCATGTTTCCCGAAGCGACACTTTGTTCTACTCCTTTCATTTATACTTTAAGCGCGATTGCTATAATCTATACTTCCTTGACCACTTCAAGACAGATCGATCTAAAGAAGATCATTGCTTACTCCTCAGTAGCCCATATGAATCTTGTGACTATTGGTATGTTTAGTCGGGCGGCGGCCGTTAGGTCACCTATTTTGAGTTATGAACACACAAGGCCAAATCATGTGTGTCGGGCGTGCGACCCATCAACCTACTAGCAATGGGGGAGAAAACATAGCATGTCGCAACAAAAGCTTGATTCGAGGCGTTAGCAAAACACTGTCATCTGTTCCCTTAAGCCCCTTAGCGCCCCGGGACGGGAGTGGGGGACTGATGAAGGCAAGAGCAGCACCGGCTCCACGAAGTCTGAATCGAATCTTTCTGTTAGCTTTCCCAATTCATTCGTAAATCAAAGGGGGCCGCTCACTTCTAGCTGCTTCGCCTGCTTCTTCTTATTATGGCGGCTATGTTGGCGTGGCGAAAATGAACGAAAAGCGAGATGAACGTGCTATTGTCAAATCGATTGATAGATAGCCAGCTCAGTTCTCTTATCCGCTGAAAGCAGGACTCATCTCATGGAGGGAAAGCCAAAATGTAGTTGTCTTGTTGTTTGTTCGCCGCCTCATTCCCTTCTCTCCCCGGCATCGTCCCACACAGAAAGAAAGAGCACGGAGCCCCGGCCCGAGCCGTAGGTCCGCTAACGTAAAGCGAGGAGTTGAGCCTGAACTGGCGAACCGAAGTCACTTTCGGAACCATACTTCCTACAGCTAACATGTGCCCAGTCCTTATTGCGCAAACGAACGTGAGCTGCTATACCGAATCCCCCGCCGGCCATCGGGGACCGAGTGGTAAGGCCATGATCTGCAGGGGAACGGATCACTCATTCTTCCATTGGGGACAGGTGCACGAACGACAACTCCAAACGTCACACATCCGCCGCCTACTTACCGTTTAGGTGGCACCAGCGAGATCCAGCTAAGGAAAAAGAGTGTTGCGGCTGCTCCAGGAATCTGAAGTAGGGGGCTTTGACCGCCCGCCTACCAATCAAAGAGGCGAAGAGGAAACGTCACCCGTAAGCTATTCAAGCTTCCCTTCATTCGCTTCGCGGGAGCAGTACATAGCTGGAAGTCAGAGGGCCCATACTACCTGCCTAACCCTTCGCTCCGAAGGACCGTAGATCGGAAAGCACCCCACCAAAAGAGCAGGGAAGGGGCCTATGCATGACCCCTGCAGCTGCGGATTTGATCTTATCCCGGAGCCCCTATTGGTCCTGCCACCACGCCGCAGAACGAGAGCTCGTGTGGAACCTTCTGGCGTAAGAGCGGTGGAACGAAGATTATGGTCGCTCGGCCATGACACCCGAAGGGCCCGAACGCACAATCCTATCCCATCCGACTGACGTCAGTACCTTGCACTTCGGACAGCCGACTGTAGCAGGCTTGCAGACCCTTTCGAGAAAAGATATGGTACATAGGAGCAACGTGAGCATCCTTTCTTCTCTTCTTTTTCTTTCTCGAGAAGGAAAGAGGATGGGAGGAGGGGGGAATGGAAAGGCTTGGGCCTACCTATATCCCGACTCATAAAGGAAGGGCGGGAGGGAAAGAAGCCGAGCTGAAGGGCATTTTGTACGTGATCGTAGTATGAGTAATCTGTCCACGCTGCATTGAATAATACCTACAAGTTCCGGTTCACTGATAAGGAAGATAGAGTTGGGCGGGTTGGTCGTGCCGACCACCAAGTATGACCCGGGGAGAACCATGCTAACTATGGGGTAGGAAGCAGGAACCCTTATGTCACTCATTTTTGGGGGGTGACAGATGACTACCATCGATCGACGATTTCAGAGCGGAACGACCAGCAAAATCAGTGATGTTAGAAAGCCGTATGATAGGTGCTAACTATCTTGTACGGTTCGGGGGGTAATCGGCGTACTCCGGGAGAAATCTTTCGCTCTATCGAACATACAGGGAATTGGAGGTAGCATTCTACCGATGTTAAGTCATGGACTGGTTCCTTCAGCCCTTTTTCTATGTGTTGGTGTTCTATATGACCGACATAAGACTCGACTTGTTAGATATTACGGAGGTTTAGTGAGCACCATGCCGAATCTCTCTACCATTTTCTTTTCTTTGACTTTGGCCAATATGAGTTCACCTGGTACTAGCAGCTTTATCGGGGAATTTCTCATCTTAGTAGGAGCTTTCCAAAGAAATAGCTTAGTAGCCACATTAGCAGCGCTTGGGATGATTTTAGGTGCGGCCTATTCCCTTTGGCTATATAATCGTGTGGTTTCTGGAAATTGCAAACCCGATTTCCTCCATAAATTCTCCGATTCAAATGGCAGAGAAGTTTCCATCTTTCTACCTTTTCTTGTTGGAGGGGCGACCGTCCGTTGAACTACCAAAGAAAAAGGGTCCACCTATGTGATCATGACATTGTAGGTGCTTGCGATGGGACGGATGCGACTTCCCTCAGTTGGTTTGGGTGGCATAGCCCGTTGCATAAGTCCCCTTTTCCTTTCAGTCAAGTCACTTCGTTTTTTTGATTCATTTTTGAGTCTTTAGGGAGCCAATGCCTAATCTCTCTAAGCGATCACTTGCTAAGCGGGTGGGACCGAGAGAAATCAAGGACAATTTCAGAGGGCAACCATGCATGACCCTGTCTCCGAGGAACAGTTGAACGAGCGACTCATGAATGCTGCCGGGTCGGACGAGCCAATAACTCGAACGCGTTCGGTCTGTTTTTTGAGCAAGAATCACAGCGTTACCTTACCTTCACCATGATACGGACTCCAAGTTCTTATGGCAGAGCACGAGGACTCATCAATATTCTAATGGGAATGGAAACCAGAAGCACGACCGAGGTCTTCGTAGTCCAAAATAATCAAACCATCAATAACAGTAATGTAAGCATGAGACTTTTTGGTAGTACCGGTGAACCAGATGGCCGCGGCGACGGAATCTGGGACGGAGGACTCGTAGTATCTCTCTAGATCCTGCAAAAGCGAAAGACCCGGCCGACCTGCCCAGGGCTCGAGGGCGAGTGAAGAGAGAATGGGGGGCGAATCCGTTTTCGCTTTGGTTCCCCCACCCATATTCTGAAGAAGGGGGCCCCTCTCGATCGTAGTAGGGAAGGGGAAAGGAGTCTCAATCTATGGACATTCATGAACCATCATTGATGGACGTTGCACATGACACGATCAATTCGACTCAAGGTCCGGCGCTAATAGAGGTTGAGTAGCGAAGGAAAAGGGCTTTTTGCGTGGTAATAGTGGGCGGGTCTCCTTTCGAAGTCAAGGCCTTCGCATTCCTAATCCGCCCCACCAACCCCGGACTAGTTTGCCCTAGCTTGCGACGACATAGTTTTGCGCCCGTTCTCGCTCAGCAACGCGCTGGGGAGGAAGAAGTCTATCGCCACGCCAACCATCAAATACGACATTGGGCCCCTTCTCAAAGATTTGATGGAATGGCCCGCCCAATAGCGCTTATGTCATATGGGAGGCTGGAAAGAATCCTTGTGGTTTTGATGTAGGAATAATCAGAATCAAAGTCCAGGTAGGTTGGTGAGCCTAGTGATAGGAGACTATCTAGCTTGGTTCGGAGAGCACTTGTTGGGACTGTTGCGAAATGTGACAATTTATGAACTTTTGACTCTACTCGTTCGGATGGGTGTTCACCCCAAAGTGTTCCCGGATTGCATGCATACATCCGTAAGTAACTTAGTGCAACATGGCAAATTTCATTGAGAGGAATCAGCAAAGAAAAGAAAAAGGGGTCGACATCTGGTCTGGGGCCAGAGGACGGACAATTCCATGCTATCCTATATATAGTGTGGCTCTACTAGACTCCGGGTTTCGCTCGTATCTTAGGACAAAGACACGAAAGATGTGTAAGATTCCCCGACAAAGGGGGCGGTTTGGCCAACGTCTAGCCTAATGAATAAGCGAGGGAAATTCGTCTATACCAAATTCGGAAAGTGTGTCACGAGTGGCCACGTCAAAGGGAGCCCTACCCGACAGAGGCCCTTTTTCGCCGGCCTAAGTTAGTCTGAAACCTGCAAGAAGCAGAAAACGGAGAAGAGATAGAGTAGGCTATAGACTATCGACAGAGGATTGGCCCCTGGCCATTCCGGGGCGAGGACGTGAGCGGAGTACTGTTTCTAACAGAAAAGGTACGCTTTTGCACAGGAAACAGGAAACAGGAACCGCAGGGACGGAGGCAAGATCCTGTGTCAAAGCATTGGTTGATCCGAGGTACCTATAGATCACATTCCTCTTTCATACGCAATTAACGCAATTATCGGTCTCAACTCTCGTATTAGAGCTCAGCTTGATCATGAATACCAAAGTCCTACCTTTCTCGACTAGCTTCTTGCGCCCCGTTTTCCATTGAATTTCATAGTGAGATAGTGGAATTCGTTACCGGTTGGTCGGGGTAGGGCTTCGGGCTTGGGTTTGACGTCGGCTTCACACGACTCGACAACAGCGGCCCACTTTCGCGCATTTTTGGACTTCCTCGCACACCAATACTTTATGGATACCCGACCCCAACAATTCCAATAATAAGAATTTGTAAACTTCGGTGCCTTGCGGCACAGCTATTTTGATTCTCTCTACTCTACGCGCCTACCCTATTGCTCGTGTATTCCTCGTCAAAGGGCACTTAGTTCGATATTCGTGTAATGCTGTGACTCGTCTCTTCTTTCAGTTTTCAGTCGACTATTTGATGCCTCTCCTTTCAGTTTTGATGCCTCTCCTTTCAGTTTTCCGCCTTCTGGCTTTTGCTTTCTTTCTTTATTAGGGGAGGGTGGCCGACTTACGTTCTTTCTTCGGATAGGCTCTTTCATGTGTGTACGATGGGTGAATTGCTTAAGTAAAGCCGGCAAAGAAAGATGGAAATCAGAGAAGTGAAAGCCCAATTCATGGTCCAACTTTTGCTTCTGCAGCGGGAAACTAGAGTTGATGCGAAAGCGGGTATAGCTAGTTTTCTTCCGTCAACCCAAAATATGCAATTAAGTTGATAGCCGAATTCTCGGTAAAACATAATGACTTCGATGAGATGCATGTAAAGGAGAAGGAGTGGAAAGCATTCTCCTCTCGAACATTTCGCTACCTATTGATATACCCAATTCAGCCTCCCACCACATTCTTTTGTTGAAAGAGAGGACCCCTCGTTTCTCCCAAACAGCTGTCAAATGCTAGGCTAATCACAGCTCCTACAAATCAAGAATCTCAAATTCCCCTACCCCGGTGCAATAGAGCACCTAAGACCGACCCAAAACCCACACGTCAAGCCCTGTCCCCTATCACAGGATCTTTAAGCGGAGGCCTTTTGCGCCTCTTTTGACTTGACTCCTTGACCGGGAAAGCATGAGTCACTCGTCCCAACAAGAGATTTACACTGAAATACCAATACCTGAATGGAAGACCAAGACCATGCATTCCTTGATCGGAGAGAGTCTCGGTCTGATCGTGGAAACACGGCAATGGCATTATCCGGTCCCAATGACTAGAAAAGAGAGATCGATGTCGGTCTCCTACTGCTTACTGAGCCTTGGGAGCTGCTGTCCGAGCCAAGGAGCAAAGTCAAACTATGGAAGAATGAGCAGTGAATCAATTCCATGTAAAGAGAGAAGAGTTGTGGTTTACGGTGACCCACTTATGGGAGGGAAAACGAAGGTTTGTTCCATTCAATAAGAAAGGGAGAACGAGATCTTTGAATCTCTGCATCTCTTCTTTCAGTCGAGATGTTTGAACCTTGTAGTAGAGGCATTCCGGCCCCGCCCCATATGACATCCGACGGCTCATGCTGCTATCCGTCCTGCGGCTCGTGCTCCAAAAACCAGTCAAAACTGAGGAATGCCACAAAGGGAGTCCGATCTAGGAGAGAAATTCTTAAGTCCTTAGGGACAAATTCCCTGAAAGTGGCTTCGGTCGCATAAGTAAAGACTCGTTACTTCAATCTACGTGTTGTAGGTCCCCTATGCGCGATAGCAGAGAAGTTTCATTCGTTTGGCCGCCTTCACATCATTAGCAAACTGGCCGATCTTATCCTTTTGGTGTCACCAACCTGGGGTTGAAGAACTTTTTCACTTTTCTGCGTCGACGGAATCTCTTTCTTACAAATCTGGTAGTCCATAAGCTCGTGAAAGAAATCCACTTCGTGATAAATACGACCGGCACCGCTATGAATGCCTCAACCAAGTCTGATCTTCAACCTATCCATCTGAGCCAGGATTTCTATCCCTCATTCTCATTCCTCGGCCAGGTAAGAATTTCAATCTATGATAGGGTGGCTGGTCCGAGGAAGGGCTCGTTTCAGTCTATTTTGGTATAGATCTTCGAACCTCTCCTTTCTGGGCAGGGCTTCGTCCCTCTCGTTGATGGATTTGTAACAGGATCTAGAAGAAAGGGTGGTCTTCTTGGCCCTTGCATTTTTGCATGGTTCGGGATTCATGGCGTCATTGGTGCCCCGTCCTTTTGTGCAAAACCCTATCACCTCTTCCTGCACTCAGCGGAAGGAAAGCAAAAAACATCTCTCTAACGGTACAAGAATCTCTCCTATCTGTATCTAATAGAAAGAAGGAAGCCGAAAAGCAAAGGAAGATGACACAGCTCGGGCCTAAGAACCGGGATTGATCGCTCCTCGAGCACTAGAGAATGTTCGTACACCAAGCAGAGTTGGGTGGACAAATCGGTGCCCGTGAACCTTTTCGGGGAGAACCAGCTAGCTCTGGGTTCGAGTGGCATTTCACCCCTAACCACAACTCATCCGCATTCTCCGCTTTGAACAGAGTTTGCTTCTTCGTTCGCCTTCCCTCACACTACTGAGCTACAACCAAGCTCGACAGAAGCAGGACAGAGATTTAAGAACCGTGAAGTGAGCCCAAACAAGGCAGAAACAGCAGCTGCAACCAAATAGGCTGAAAACAGTGCGGCAGCACTAGCCGTCCCAGTAACAGCAGCAGTACGAGCATTCCTTAGCCGCTTCAGGAGGGTCAAACGACCGGACTACGTCCTATCCTCGTTCAAACCCTCCTTCACTACATTTACCAACAGTAGGACATTTAGAAAGTGACGATTTAAGAAGGCACTCGCTTCGCTCACTTGACCGGAGGGGACCTAGAAGAAAGAAGAATAGACGCATTCACAACCTTACTCGGCCAGACAGTCTATCATTTCACAAAAAAGGCAGACCATTATGAAACCTTACTTCAGGTGAATA